ATTGAGGCTTTTTACCAACTTAATGGCTTAATGGTAAGAAATTCCGGAATCTAGAAATTCATTTCGTACAATTGAACTTTTTCAAACTGTTTCTTTTTGAGAACCAAAAAAACTTGTGCCAAAATAACAGATGCGAAGAAGAACAAAAGGCCTTGGACGCGCAATGGATCCTGAAGCACTATTTCTGCATCCCCCTGACCAAACCCGCCCACATTAGGATTGCTTGTTAATGGTTGATCAAGCTTGATCGATTCCCCCTCTGAAACAAGAAGTTCTGGCCCAGGAGGTATAATATCAATCACTTGGCGTCCATCCGACGCATCGACGATGGATATTTCATATCCCCCCTTTTCTTTACGTAGTATTTTTTTTACTATGCCTGTTGACGTAGCATTATAAACCGTATTGTTACTCTTGCTACCATCAGGATAGATTTGTCCCCTTCCTCGGTTTCCCCCTACATATATGGGATATTTTAAGAAATGAACGTCTTTTTTCGTAGCGGGATCGGGGGAAAGAATGGGAAAGACAATTTCACTATATTTCTTACCGGGAACAGGGCCTATCACAAGAATATTTTTTTTATTGGGACGATAACTCTGAAAAGATAGATTTCCTATCTTTTCTTTCAACTCAGGAGAAATACGGTCGGGCGGCGCTAATTCAAATCCCTCGGGCAAAATAAGAACAGCGCCTACATTCAACCCTCCCTTTTTCCCATTAGCAAGAACTTGTTTCAGCTGCATATCATAAGGGATTCGAAGAACTGCCTCAAATACAGTATCGGGAAGCACAGCTTGTGGAACTTCAATATCCACGGGCTTATTAGCTAAATGACAATTAGCACATACAATTCGTCCAGTTGCTTCCCGCGGGTTTTCATAACCCTGTTGCGCAAAAATGGGATATGCATTTGAAATGGATGTCCGAGTTATTACGTATATCATGATCGATACAGAAATCGATCGAATCATCTGTTCCTTTAACCAAGAAAAAGTATTTCTATTTTCCATGTCCAATCGCGGATCCCGGAATTTCTACAATAAATTAGATAGGTAGCTAACCTAATCTAGTTCCCTATACACGAGTCTGTTGTCATTCTACTGCAATAGTTGTACTGGAATGATGAATACCTTGAGCAGGTAGAAATAGAAAGAATTTTGCTAAAAAGGAAAACGCTTTCCTTCTAAAGGAAGAAAGACGCGAATTTGATTAATATTAAGAAATCCAATGAGTGAGTTTATGCTTCACTAATTGAATAATAAATTACTACAAGCGAAGGAGATAGACGGTTTAAACAAAAAAAGACCCAAAATTTCAAAAACGTGTCTAGAATCACGGGAAAACTACAAACAAAAATAGTGAAAATTTGCTCGTTAGGAGCCCATCCAAGATCGTTGTAGACCCAACGAATTAGTAGTTCCCAACCGCGGGTGGAGTGAAATCCAACAAAAAAATCTGTGACTAAAAGAATAAAAAAAGCTTTTGTTGAGTCATTTAAGTTATAGAAGAATTCCTGAACCCAAGAATTCAAAATGACAAGTTCCTCTTTACCCAGAAAAAAAGAACCACTTAGAATAGCCAAACAGATTAGATTCGTCGAGAAATGCAAAATTATATGGAGATGATCCTCATTATCTATTTCGGCCAATCTTATTATTTCCTTGTGTATTCCTATAGGAGGTTTTTGTACATGTGTCTTCGGTTTCTCTTTTATCATTTCGTCCAAGAAAAAAAGTTCTTCTAATTCTATAAATCCTTCTAGAATCCTTTTCTCTTGAATATCAGTTAAGAGAGTTTCGGATTGCCTGGTATTCCACCAATTCTTAATCCAAAGTTCCAGACATTTGTTAAAAGAGAAAGAAACTACCCAGGGTAAAAGTACGATAAATACAAGATATAGGAAAGAAGGCAATGCTTTCTTTTTTTTCATTTTTGATCTGTAAATTGAGTTGTTAATGAATCCACTTCATTCGCTGACTCTATTTCATTCGCTGACTCTATATGATAGTTCTTTTCTTTGAAGCAAAACAAAAATTCTATAACAAGGTTTGAGACCTTGTGTTTGTATCTATTTCTCTTTTTGTATATTAGTGGAATTTCTTTCTATTGGGTTCTTTCTTAGATCTAAATTATGCCATATATCCCGCTTGGACAAAACAAATTAGAAGCAATTTTCTCTTATCCGAGTTTGTTCCTTCCTTTAGATAAATACTTGGGAATCCCCTTACAATTGAAAAAAAATTGCAATTGGCACTCAAAAAACTTCAATTGGTACGCGCAAGAAATAGGCTAATTCGGCAGCTTTTTGTTCAATTTCTCGTGGAGTAAAAAACTTCTCATCAGTACGAGTCAAGGGAATGACCCCATGGCCCCGGATTTCCATATAAAGGATACGACGAGGATAAAGACCCTCTTTAACCTGAATTCTAAGTGATTGGATATCCCGCACAAGGAATCGAAAGAAGACGCGACGTTTTATTCCAGGGAATCCCCAACGAAAAATGCACACTATTCCCTCTTTTCTATCGAATCGGTCATAACCACTTCCTACATTCCACAAAATAGTGCACCACAAATAGGAGCTAATGAATAGGCCTGCGATTCCGTAGAAAGACATCACGATCCCCTGTGGAAAAAAAAGAATTTGTTGAGATGGAAATACGGATATCATATTCTTACCAAGATAACTGGAAGCCCCAACCGTTAAGAATCCCAATGAACCTAGAAAAAGAATAGAGGCCCAGAAAAAATTACCTCTTTTTCGAGAACCTTTTAGGAGTTCTATCCATATGTGTTCTGATCGCCAATTCATATTAGATATACTAAATCCAACAGCGGTTAATTGAAATTGAGAGAATAAGCTAAATGATTTTGACTTTACTTTTTTTGATTCTGAAATCACCTTCAGCAGCTAGTACTCCTGTGAAAAAAATTGGTTAGATACATTGATTTTCTATTCAAAAAAAAAATTCGTGGACCCACTTCACTATACTCGGCTACATATATGCATGCATTTATGCTTGTAGCCTATCTGCATCCATAGACGTTTTTCATTTGTGTGTATAAAGAGCTACGTACCCTATTATATTACTTACACTAAAAATATCTGTATTATGATCCTGAAAATACATTGAGAAAATTTTGCCCCACCCATTCTAGACAATTTTATTTTCCTGCAGATAAAGAAATAAAAAAGCCATTCCAAATGCCGGCAATACTAAGCCTGTTAAAGGCACGAAAATAGAGGGAAAATCCGTCATAGAATAGATGTCTCAATTCAAATTTACTATTTCTATCTATTCGAAATATATCTTAAGATTCTTAAGATATAATAAAGTATATCTATTATAAGGAATATTGACTATTGTATTTTTTAGTTTGAAAAAAAAAGAATGGAATGAATAATAAGAAAATTGCAAAAAAGGGGAACTAATTAAAAAATTTAGATTTTGCTTTTCCCACTCTCATGACCTTTCTATCCTTCTAATCAAACTTAAAATTGGATTCAAAAGAAAGCAATTGTGAAAATCAAAGAAATACCTTTTTCAGAATACCCTTTAATTTCATTCATTAAATTTAATGAAAAAGTAGAAGTGGAATAGAATAGCCCGGTTAAAGGGTAATGATCATACGTCTGTAATCCATTGTATGTCCCAGAATAGGTCCCATTCTTCTACCCTTTCCGGGTAGTCGATGGCTATTCACAGCTACTACCTTAACACCAAAGAAGAGTTCGACCCAATGCTTTATTTCTGTCTTAGTGAATCCCGATTCGACATTAGAAGTATATTGATTCTTTCCCAATAAACGAAGGCTCTTTTCTGTAAATACTGCGTATTTGATTCCATTATCGTATGATAATACTCTATTTTTCTTTTTATTTGTTTATTGTATTATACCTTTCTATATTCTAGATATATAGAATAAAAGAATCTCGATTTGTCAAGTTTCATAATCATATCAAGATCTATTTAAATTCGGCTCAATCTTTTTTTTAGAAAAAAAGATTGAGCCGAATTTAATTGCAATCAATTAGAAGAATAAGGAAGAATTACTGCATTTCGTAACTGAATTTTTTCTTTCTATTTCGCTTCTTTATCGATGGTATCTACCGGCGCGAAGTCGAATGTGATCGCCTTCCATACTTCACAAGCTGCGGCTAGTTCAGGACTCCATTTGCAAGCTTGTCGGATAATTTCATTACCTTCACGAGCAAGATCGCGCCCTTCGTTACGAGCTTGTACACAAGCTTCTAAAGCCACCCGATTAGCTGCTGCACCAGGTGCATTCCCCCAAGGGTGTCCTAAAGTTCCTCCACCAAATTGTAATACGGAATCGTCTCCAAAGATTTCGGTCAGAGCTGGCATATGCCAAACATGAATACCCCCTGAAGCAACCGGTATAACACCTGGCATGGATACCCAATCCTGAGTGAAAAAGATACCGCGAGCACGATCCTTTTCAATAAAATCATCGCGCAATAGATCAACAAAACCTAAAGTCATTTCGCGTTCCCCTTCTAACTTACCTACTACTGTACCGGAGTGGATATGATCTCCCCCAGACATACGCAATGCTTTAGCTAATACACGGAAATGCATACCATGATTTTTCTGTCTATCAATAACTGCATGCATTGCTCGGTGAATGTGAAGAAGTAGGCCGTTGTCGCGGCAATAATGAGCCAAACTAGTATTTGCGGTGAATCCTCCGGTTAAGTAGTCATGCATTACAATAGGAACCCCTAATTCCCTCGCAAATACAGCTCTCTTAATCATTTCTTCGCATGTAGCTGCAGTCGCATTCAAGTAATGCCCCTTGATTTCACCGGTTTCGGCCTGTGCTTTATAAATAGCTTCGGCACAAAAGACAAAACGGTCTCTCCAGCGCATAAATGGTTGTGAGTTTACGTTTTCATCATCTTTGGTAAAATCAAGTCCACCGCGTAGACACTCATAACACGCTCTACCGTAATTTTTCGCGGATAATCCCAATTTGGGTTTAATAGTACATCCCAATAAAGGACGACCATACTTGTTCAACTTATCCCTTTCAACTTGGATACCATGAGGCGGGCCTTGGAATGTTTTTGAATAAGCAGGAGGAATTCGTAGATCCTCCAAACGTAGAGCACGTAGGGCTTTGAAACCAAATACGTTACCCACAATGGAAGTAAACATGTTAGTAACAGAACCCTCTTCAAATAGGTCTAATGGATAAGCTACATAACAGATATATTGACTTTCCTCCCCAGGAACGGGCTCGATGTGATAGCATCGTCCTTTGTAACGATCAAGACTGGTAAGTCCATCAGTCCAAACAGTTGTCCATGTACCAGTAGAAGATTCCGCAGCTACTGCAGCCCCTGCTTCTTCAGGCGGAACCCCGGGCTGAGGAGTTACTCGGAATGCTGCCAAGATATCAGTATCCTTGGTTTCGTACTCCGGGGTGTAATAAGTCAATTTATAATCCTTAACACCGGCTTTAAATCCAACACTTGCTTTAGTTTCTGTTTGTGGTGACATAAGTCCCTCCCTACAACTCATGAATTAAGAATTCTCGCAACGACAGGGTCTACTCGATATGCATTAGGCATAAATCAAACCTTTGCAAAAATCTTAATTTAAAAAGAAGGATATTCAATTAATATTAACTGATTAAATAAAAAAGAGAGTATGCTTAAGTTAATGAATATGGTTCATTCATATATAAAGGGTACACCCTGTGTACCTTCTATCTTATAGTAATTCTACTATAAGAATTCAATAAGAATTGATTTGTTATTGTGCTAAGTTAACATGGTTCGTTATTAAACCATGGATTTGATTCACCAAATCCATCATTATTGTATACTTTTTGATAGATATAGCGCAACCCAAACCAATCCCTAATCTTATTTTACAATTTTAGAAGTTCTTAAGTTGACAGCAATCTATGCTTCACAGTAGTATATATTTTATATATCGAAGTCCTAGATAGGAAAGTAGAGTAGGCACAGATCCTTCACAAAAGATGAAATGTATATAAAAAAAAGATTGATTGAACTTTCCAACGGACTCATTCCATGAGTAAACGATTGAATGGGATTCGCTTGGGCAACGAAATCAAGTACTAGTCCCCTTTTCTTTATTTTTTGAATTAACTAATTAATTTCCTTTTGACTTTTGGATTTTTGGATATTTTTTTTTTGATTTGATTTGGCATTATTCAACAAAAAAAAAAAAGAAAAATTTCTTTTTTTTTTGACAATTATGTGATAATTATGAAAACCAATCCTACTACTTCGCGTCCCGGGGTTTCTACAATTGAAGAAAAAAGCGCAGGGCGTGTTGATCAAATTATCGGACCTGTGCTGGATATCACTTTTCCTCCGGGCAAGTTGCCTTATATTTATAACGCTTTGATAGTCAAGAGTCGAGACACTGCTGATAAGCAAATTAATGTGACTTGTGAGGTACAACAATTATTAGGAAATAATCGAGTTAGAGCTGTAGCTATGAGTGCTACAGACGGGTTGATGAGAGGAATGGAAGTGATTGACACGGGAGCTCCTCTCAGTGTTCCAGTCGGTGGAACTACTCTCGGACGAATTTTTAACGTTCTTGGGGAGCCTATTGACAATTTAGGTCCTGTAGATACTAGTGCAACATTCCCTATTCACAGATCCGCGCCTGCCTTTATCGAGTTAGATACGAAATTATCTATCTTTGAAACAGGTATTAAGGTGGTCGATCTTTTAGCTCCTTATCGGCGTGGAGGAAAAATCGGACTATTTGGAGGGGCGGGAGTAGGTAAAACAGTACTCATCATGGAATTAATCAATAACATTGCTAAAGCTCACGGGGGCGTATCCGTATTTGGCGGAGTCGGGGAACGGACTCGTGAAGGAAATGATCTTTATATGGAAATGAAGGAATCCGGAGTAATTAATGAAAAAAATATTGAGGAATCAAAAGTAGCTCTAGTCTATGGCCAAATGAATGAACCGCCGGGAGCTCGTATGAGAGTTGGTTTAACTGCCCTAACTATGGCAGAATATTTCCGAGATGTTAATAAGCAAGACGTGCTTTTATTCATCGACAATATCTTTCGTTTTGTTCAAGCAGGATCGGAAGTATCCGCCTTATTAGGGCGAATGCCCTCCGCAGTGGGTTATCAACCTACCCTTAGTACAGAAATGGGTTCTTTGCAAGAAAGAATTACTTCTACCAAAAAGGGATCTATAACTTCGATCCAAGCAGTTTATGTACCTGCGGACGATTTGACTGACCCTGCCCCTGCCACAACATTTGCACATTTGGACGCTACTACTGTACTTTCCAGAGGATTAGCTTCCAAGGGTATTTATCCCGCAGTAGATCCTTTAGATTCAACCTCAACTATGTTACAGCCTCGGATCGTTGGCAACGAACATTATGAAACTGCGCAAAGAGTTAAGGAAACTTTACAACGTTACAAAGAGCTTCAGGACATTATCGCAATTCTTGGGTTGGATGAACTATCGGAGGAGGATCGTTTAACTGTAGCAAGAGCACGAAAAATTGAGCGGTTCTTATCACAACCGTTCTTTGTGGCAGAAGTTTTTACCGGTTCTCCAGGAAAGTATGTTGGTCTTGCAGAAACAATTAGGGGATTTCAACTAATCCTTTCCGGAGAATTAGATGGCCTACCCGAACAGGCTTTTTATTTGGTGGGAAACATCGATGAAGCTAGCACGAAAGCTATAAAATTAGAAGAGGAGAGCGAATTGAAGAAATGAAATTAAATCTTTATGTACTGACTCCTAAACGAATTATTTGGGATTGTGAAGTGAAAGAAATCATTTTATCTACTAATAGTGGGCAAATTGGTGTATTACCAAACCACGCCCCCATTAACACAGCTGTAGATATGGGTCCTTTGAGAATACGCCTCCTCAACGACCAATGGTTAACAGCGGTTCTGTGGAGCGGTTTTGCGAGAATAGTTAATAATGAGATCATTATTTTAGGGAATGATGCAGAACTGGGTAGTGACATTGATGCAGAAGAAGCTCAAGAGGCACTTGAAATAGCCGAAGCTAACTTGAGTAAAGCTGAGGGTACGAAAGAATTGGTTCAAGCGAAGCTAGCTCTCAGACGAGCTAGGATACGAGTCGAGGCTGTCAATTGGATTCCCCCATCCAATTGAAGACAACCCAAACCAAAGGTTTCATTGATACAAAGAAAAAGTAAAGAGGGGTAGAAAAAGTTATTAGATAGCGAAGCCAAGTAAGTCCAATGCTATCTAAGAATTTTTCTACCTACCTACTATTGGATTTGAACCAATGACTCCCGCCGTATGAAAGCAGTACTCTAACCACTGAGTTAAGTAGGCAATTTATCACCATAAAAGAATCCACATTACTTCGATCGATTATAGATCGAATCCTTTTTATAAGCAATACCGATCCGTTATTGGTATGTTATTTATGGGTATGTTATTATGTTATATAGTAAACAAATCAAAGCGATATCCTCCAGCATTAGAGAATATTCATCTTGACAAGAAATTCTATATATGTTAAGATATTTCTGATAAGGGCTATAGCTCAGTTCGGTAGAGCAACTCGCTTACACGTGCGCCAATGCTTTTCAAGGGAACTTATTATGCAATGAACATAACAGATCTTATTGCAAAATCAATGTCTTACTTCATGGATTCGAGAGAATAGGAGAACAGTAGCCTGACAAACAGTCGGTTCAGTCCGATTCAGGTGCCAATTCAGGTGCCTAATCAAATAGAACCCTATTGATTTGCTAGTTGATAAGGTGAATATCCAACCCACTCAATGCTAGGCGTAATGAGGATAAGGGCCTCCAAAAAACTTCTTTTCGTTCTATGAACTTTAAGGTGTATGAAGTCTCATAGTCAACTCTTGCGGCGGAACGATAGAGACTCCATTTCACTTAGGTTGATTTCATTTAAGCCCGAGGCATACCTAAGTCAAGGCAATCCTCCTTTGAAACACTTTGGTATTGCTCCTAGATAGATGATAATACAAATAATCAATCAGAGCACAGGGAGCCATCTTATTATCTTTCCGTAAAGAAAAACTATGGTAGATTAACTGATCTTTACATCACATCCAGTTGATGAAAGAGCCCAATGCAGAAAAATGCATGTTGGGTCTTTGAAACAGTTCGAATCATTTCGATAATAATCCGTTTGATCTGTTTTACCGAGAAGGTCTACGGTTCGAATCCGTATAGCCCTAATATATATGTCTTTTTTTAGATTTTAGGATGGATATCCAATGTTTATTTTAGTATAATTTGCTTTTCTTTATTAGTACTTGTTTATAGACTCGACGGTCATTTGCCCCATAGAATAGAGATAAAAGCTTTACCATAGGCTCATTCATCGAAAATCATAGAGACAAGAAAAGAAAAAAGAATTTCTATCAAATCAATAGAAGGAAGGATCTCTTACCTGATTTGAATTCCATCCTCCTTCAACTAGGAGTCCCTAGACTTTCCTAGAATGACTCCAATGAGTTTCTCCATTTTGTGAATTCCTATTTTGTTTGAAGTATATTAATATTAGATAAAAATATACATTATCTAAATGGATACACTTTAATTTTAATTTACTTTAATTTAAATAGTAAATAGAAAAAAAAAGAAAGAAAAAAGAAAAAAACTGGATATTTTGTTTCATAATTCTGAAATAGTGTTCTTTTTTTTAGTATTCTTCCTCATTAGGCTGCATACATTAGTCATCCTATTAGATTCTAATCGAATTAATTAATAGTAAGTATTTTCTTTTTTATTTAATAGTCTCTGACTATCCTTAAATAAAGGATAGAGCCATTGTTTTTTCTAGAGATTCTAGGGAAAGCAAAACAAAGTGAAGCGGAAGAGTTTTCTTTATATAAGAATTAGGTCTATACCATATCTAAATAGAAAGGAAATCCAAAAGAAAGGGAGTTGGGATTCCATTGGATGAATCCTTAAGGAAGATATGCCACAAAAGAAGC